CGAATGGGTATGAATTGACGTAGATTCTTTTAGTTTATTGGACCACTATCCATTCTTTATTCGGCGAAAGAGTAGTTTAAACCTATCTATTTTTGATATCATTTATCTACTTTGAAACCATTACTATTATAATATATAATATTGAAATCGGTTTTGTTTTCAATCTAAATTAAGCTAGGAGTCTCATTAAGCAACCACTAGTTTGAATTGCCCAAGCAAAAATCTCATTGTTTTAGATCCGAACTAAGCCTTCGTAATTCGTAATTTTTTTGAATCGAATTAAGGGTTTATTCATTGTTTATTTGAGGTAAATTTGAAATTGTTCGAATTGTGTAATCATCAATTACTGACATTGGTAAGCGACCCAAAGCGATTTGATTATAATTCAATTCGTGACGATCATAAGTAGAAAGTTCATATTCTTCGGTCATTGATAAACAATTTGTTGGGCAATACTCAACGCAATTACCACAAAATATACAGATTCCAAAATCAATACTGTAATTAAGCAATCGTTTTTTTCGAATATCGGTTTCCAACTTCCAATCAACAACGGGTAAATCTATAGGACATACACGCACACATACTTCACAAGCAATGCATTTATCAAATTCAAAGTGTATTCGGCCTCGGAAACGTTCCGATGTGATCAATTTTTCGTAGGGGTATTGAATAGTTACCGGTAAACGATTTGCATGGGACAGGGTAATCATGAAACCTTGGCCGATGTATCTGGCGGCTCGTATTGTTTGTTGACCATAATTTAGGAATTCAGTTATCATAGGGAGCATATGTTAAATATCTAGAAAAAAGATTTTATGCTTGTTTCTTTCTCTTGTTTGAGACAAGTCGTGAATCTAGGATATTGTGGTCTTTTACAGTGAAAGAAGTTGGGACGAGGTTGTCAATAATAGATTACCTAGAGAAATCGGTAAAAGAAATTTCCACCCAAGATTTAATAGTTGGTCCATTCTCAGCCTCGGTAAAGTCCATCTTGTTGCAATAGGAATGAACAAAAACAAATAAGTTTTGGCTAATGTGATAAAGATACCAATTAGTGTTCCAAAGACTTTACCCCTTTTATTTATGCCAAATAGCTCAGGAACAAATATGTACGGAATAGAAAGATTCCAACCTCCCAAGTAAAGAACTGTTACAAATAATGAAGAAACTAGTAGATTCAGATATGAAGCAATGTAAAATAAACCAAATTTGATACCTGAATATTCGGTTTGATACCCTGCTACTAATTCTTCTTCTGCTTCTGGTAAATCAAAAGGTAATCTTTCACACTCGGCGAGAGAAGAAATTAGAAAAACGATAAACCCGATGGGTTGACGCCACAAATTCCACCCCCAAAAACCATATTTTGACTGCGCTTCCACTATATCAACTGTACTTGAACTGTTAGATAATCATAGTCGATGATAACATCACTGTGCCCATCGCTATTACAGAACCGTACGTGAGATTTTCACCTCATACGGCTCCTCAGAGGTCACAAATAAATCTAAGGGCCCTTCCCTCTTCTTTATCTTGATATGTTTGTCAGATAGAGTCAAAATCTATCCTAAGGTCCCAAATTAGACCAATGGAATTCTGTCTGCTATATTTAAAACTAATAAATAAGTGCTTCTGAATTTATCTCATCTTTTAAGAATTTTCATTTTTCTTTGTTGATTAATAACCTTATTATCATTAAATAAAATAAAAAAAATGTGCTTTATAGCAATATCACATATACATTTCAACCTCGAATTTTCAATTAAGAAAAAAAGTAGAGAGTCCATTAGTTCATGAATCATGACAAAAATTTTATCTCTCTAAATAGAAATCAAAATTGAATTATAGGAAAGAAAGAATAAAAACAAAAAAAGAAAAAAGGAAGAAAAAAAAAAGACATCCCTACTTTTTGCTTTTGCAATTAGATTCTTTTCTTTCAATTTTGATTTCTTTTATTTCATTCCTATTCTCCTTTCTCAGAAAAAGGGCCTTTAACCAAAGTAAAAGATTACTTCGTTCTTGATAGTTATTTACTTACTCAGTGGATAGGAACATACTCTGGATCAGAATCATGGGGAGTACTTCTTGATCATTTCTACGAATGTAAAGCCCCAATTTGAATTCCTTTTATGTACAGAAATATCCTCTTGGATAACTTACATAATCTCAATTACTAATCCTTTGTGTATCTTGGTCTTCCTAACCATCCACTCATTTTGTCTTTCAAAAACCTCCCGTTGTGGAAATCCATCTATGGTAATAGACAGTAAAAATTCCATATAGTTGATCTTTTGAACCCGCTTCAAGCTATCATGACAATTCACGAATCTTGGGGTAAACAATCTCTATTGCTTATGTTTACTTTTTTCACCATTTGATTCTTGTACATAGGAAATGAGACTCAACCTTTTTACTGCAAATTTAGAAGCCGTTTTCTTTCACTCATATAACTATCTGGTTTAGTTCATCAACTCAAATGCTGAAGAAAAATAAAAATATATAGTCAATCAAATCTTTTTATCCTTGTTTCTAGAAAGAAAAGAATTTGGAGAAATTTTAGGTCTCACCGAATCACACGTAGAGATATTGATAACACACATAGAGCTAATGGTATTTCATAACTAATTGATTGAGCAGCTGCCCGTAGACCACCTAAAAAGGAATATTTATTATTTGATCCATACCCCGACATAAGAAGTCCAACGGGAGCAATACTTGAAATGGCAATCCAGAAAAAAACACCAATACTAAGATCGGCTAGAACAAGGTGATCACCAAAAGGAATTACTGAATAACTTAGAAAGATAGATATTACTGCTATGGATGGTCCGATACTGAATAAACGAGTATCTCCTGTAGATGGAATAAGGTTCTCTTTCAAAAGTAGTTTTGTCCCATCTGCTAGAGCTTGAAGAATTCCTAAAGGACCGGCATATTCAGGTCCGATACGTTGTTGTATTCCTGCAGATATTTCTCTTTCTAACCAAACAATTACTAGTACACCTATTGTGATTCCTAATACAAGAGTCAAAATAGGGACAAGCATCCATATGATCCTATAGACTTCTTTTAAGGATTCCAATTTGGAAAAAGAATTGATAGTCTCTATTTCTGTTGTATCAATTATCATTTCAACGATCAACTTCTCCCATAATGATATCTATGCTACCTAGTATTGTCATAATATCAGCCAATTTCATTCTTTTAACTAACTGAGGAAGAATTTGCAAATTGATAAAACCTGGTGGGCGAATTTTCCATCTCCAAGGAAAAACGCTCTGATCGCCTATCAGAAAAATTCCCAATTCTCCTTTTGGGGCTTCAACTCTCACATAAAGTTCTTGTTTCGACAATTCAAAAGTTGGAGAAGGTTTTTTACTAATAAACCGATAGTCAAAATCATTCCATTCAGGATCTTTTAATCTGTCAAAACGTCGGATTTCTAAATTTTCGTAAGGCCCTCCTGGAATTCCTTCCAGAGCCTGTTGAATAATCTTTATGGATTCTGTCATTTCACTGATTCGTACTAAATAACGAGCTAATGAATCCCCTTCTCGTTGCCATTGAACCTGCCAATCAAATTCATCGTAAGACTCATAATGATCAACTTTACGAAGATCCCATTCTATTCCGGAAGCTCGTAGCATTGGTCCCGATAAACCCCAATTTAATGCCTCGTCTCTCCCAATAATGCCTACGCCTTCAACTCGTTCTAAAAAAATAGGATTCCGGGTAATAAGTTTTTGATACTCAGCAACCCCTGTTAAAAAATAATCGCAAAAATCCAAACATTTATCTATCCAGCCATAGGGTAGATCGGCAGCCACTCCTCCAATACGAAAATAATTATGCATCATTCGCATACCGGTGGCAGCTTCGAATAGGTCATATATTAATTCTCTTTCTCGAAAAATATAGAAGAAAGGGGTCTGCGCACCAATATCCGCCATAAAAGGACCGAGCCATAACAAATGAGAAGCTATCCGACTCAACTCCAACATAATGACTCTGATATAGCTAGCCCTTTTAGGTACTTGAATATTGCCTAATTGTTCGGGCCCATTTATGGTTATTGCTTCTGTGAACATAGTAGCTAAATAATCCCAACGTGTTACATAAGGCAAATATTGTATAATTGTTCGGTTTTCCGCAATTTTCTCCATCCCTCTATGTAAATAACCCAATATTGGTTCGCAGTCGACAACATCTTCACCATCTAGAGTAACGATGAGTCGAAGAACACCGTGCATTGATGGGTGCTGAGGCCCCATATTGACTATCATGAGGTCTTTTCTTGTAGTTGGTGCAGTCATAAGTTTTTTAACGATTCATTCTTCCATGAATTACTGAAAGTGAAAAGAAGTTCATCAAAATTTAATCGAAACATATAAGTGACAATGAAATAACTCTTCAAATTAATTTAATCAAATTAACGAGTTTTTGTCTCTCGAATGTCCAACTGATTAATTAATTCTTTATAACGTACTCTATTTTTTTTTGCCAAATAAGCTAGCAGTCGTTGACGTTTTCCCAAGATTTTCTTCAAACCTCTCTGAGATAAATAGTCTTTTTTGTGCAATTCTAAATGTGAAGTAAGTCTCCGTATCTTATTGGTGAAATTGAATACTTGAAATTCAACAGATCCTTTCTTTTCTTCTTGAGAAATAACTGAAATGACAGAATTTTTTACCATAAATGAATTTCCCCTTTCTTTATTTTACGGATATGGATTTTTGCGAATTTTATTGATCAGTAATAATAATGCCAGTAATTTGAACGTGGTATATAGACTTAATTTCTTTATGAACCTCTAATTTTATCAATTCCAATAAATTAATCAAATTTGAAATTTGATTGAGATAGGAATCCAAAAAGGTGGTAGGTACGTTTTTTTCATTCACAAAAGCGAATAATTGAAACCTAAAATCCTAAAATGAAGAAGATTCTGTTGATTCATTTCTAGATCTAATCGATGCCTTATTTTATTGATTTAGTATCGTCTACTCGAATTAGATTCGAATGAGATGTAAAACAAGGCATGTGTGCATTTGTTTGCTTTCAGATACTCTATATCAGATACTCTATACGAGACAGGGTATATAGTACTATCAATTAATTTTCAATCGTGGATACATATGTATCCTTAAGATACTGAAACGGCTACCATTATTGGTATCAAACCAATAACGATTCATACAAGCTAAATCTTCTAATCGATAATTAGGCCAAAGAAAGAACTTAAATTTAATTAATTCATTTTTATCTTTATAAAGGGGTTTCCTTTCATCCAAAAATTGACTCCAGTTTTTTACATTGGTTTCGTTGCAAAATACTGAATTTCTATCGACGCCATTCCAATTCAAAGAATTAAAAAAACTTCGAATTCTCAATTCTCTACGACGTCTAGACCATAAAATATTTTCAGGAACAAGCAAATCAAAATGATTTTTTTCTGTATTTATTCTTTGAGTTTGAGGTTGCAGAATGAATTCGTCAAAATTCTTTTTATCAACATATCTTTGTTCTCGGTATCTTTGATTAGTTTGGTGTTTACTTTTATGAACCAATGAAATACCTATGGTTTGATACATAATAAATTGTCCATTATTTTTTACAGACAACCGAATAGGTTCGATAATCAATACCCCCTTCTTCATTAAGTCTGTAAGAGGTAAATTTGCCTGAATCAGCATTATATCCAAACTTATTTCTCTCCTTTGAATTGACGATATAGTAATTTTGGTTGGATTTATCAGTCGAAGCAGGAGACAATATACCTTGATATTTTCGATCATTCTTTGATTCAAAGCATCGTTCCATCTCAATTGAAAAAGCAAATAACGTTTCAAGAACAAATCTAGTTCTGCTTCCGTGTTGCTTTTGTATTGTTTTTTATTTTTACCCTTTTTTGTGTCTGATTCCACGTAATCTTTTTCAAGATCGTTTTGGTGTTTTGAGAAAACAGGGCCCAGATTTCCTTTGTTTTCTATATCTGATCCACGCTCTCTTTGACTTGCGGGTTCTTTTGCTTCTTGAATTCGATTCTTTATTTTTTTATTTAATGGTAGAAAAAAGTTTTGTTTTTGGTTTTTATTTTGACTAACATTTTCATTTGTATTCAAATTTAAAAGAAGGAATTTGCTTGGTATAATCCACGGTTTTATTTTATAGACATTATAAAGTAGTACAAATTCTGGGAAGAACCAAAATTCCAGATTCAATATGGGACGATTAAATATTTTTTCATTCATTCCCATCCAATCAAAAAAGACTTTTTTCGAATTTTTTTGAGTTTTTTCGGGATTTTGATGAGTTGTAAGATAAAAAACCCCCTTTTTCTCAATTTTCTCAATTATTTGATAATTATTAATACCAATTTGAGTATTTGGATTACTGTTGGTATCGATCTTAACCCAGGCCTCAATATCTCCTTTTTGTCTAAGAGAAAAATGGATAATTTTCCAATCAAAATATTTTCTATCGAGATTTCTTTCTAGATCTAGAATATTGTCTTTTCTTAGATAATTATTGATCTGAAGATTGGCGGGCATATCAACAAAGTTGTGTTTGGACGGGTTGGAATTATACGAAATTTCTAAGTTCTTCTTTACTTGAAAAGGTAATCTAGAAATAAATGAGTCACTTTTATTTTCATAATTAATCGATTTATATGCTAAAAGATCATATCTATAACATTTTTTAAAATTATCTTTTTGGTTTGGTAATGAATAGAGTTCCGAATCATTTTCTTTTTTGTAATGAATTAATTGGTCTTTTTCATATGAATTCCATTTGTTTAAGTTTCTATTTTTATTTTGAGCCATACAATTTTTATTAATCCTAGTTCGCCATTTTTTTGGCATTAATCTAGACCATCTAATCTGAGATAAATCGTATTGATAATGCCGTCTTAACCAGTTTTTCCATTGATTGATTCTATAACTCGGAAGTTTCTTATGTTTTAATTCCGAATGAAATATTCCTAGTGTTCTAAAATAGTCCTTTATTTTAGTCTTAAGGAAACAAGACGTTGTGTTATATTGAAGAACAGATCGAAATTTAGACAAATTAATAACTTGGGTTTGTGATAATTTATAAAATACGTATGCTTGTGACAAGTAGGATAAATCACAAAAAATATGTGAATTTTTCTTACTAATATTATAAAGTGACTTTTTTATAGTAGAAATAAAGATAAAGTGAATTTTATTATTATTAATTTTTTCTTGATTTATTTCATTATTGGAAATGGATTTATCAATCAATTTGTTTGTTGATTCAAGAAAGAATTGTATAGTAATTCTAGGAATATTAATGATAGATAAAAATAGATCGATGTATAATCTTTGAATGAATAATTTTCGAAAATAATGGAATTTCCATATTACTCGAGTATTTCTGCTTTTTAATATTTGGAAAAAATTGTTTGGCGATTTGAATTTTTTAATATTATTTGTTTTATTAGGCCTAATGTCTATTTCTGGAGTTACTTTCTTT